ATTTTGAATGGTTCATGAACCACGAATGAAGAATAGAAAAATTCTATCGGAATCACGAAAGGTGGAAAACTTATTCAGATTTAGTCACACCATTATATTGACAATTACACAAAACTATTCATACTAAGAGCTAAGAGTACGATGGCGATCGGGCAGATATGCCCCTATCGTCTAGTGGTTCAGGACATCTCTCTTTCAAGGAGGCAGCGGGGATTCAACTTCCCCTGGGGGTAGTTGATCGTGTATTATCAATAAGTCTAGAATTGATTCTTCCTGGGTCGATGCCCGAGTGGTTAATGGGGACGGACTGTAAATTCGTTGGCAATATGTCTACGCTGGTTCAAATCCAGCTCGGCCCAAGAATTCGCCGATCCATCATGAGATTCTATAATGAATTTGTCCTTCGGAAACACCGGGGGAATAAAGAAAAGAAGAAATTTTATATCATATCCTATTTGTTCCCATATATTCTTTATTTCATGAATGATCTAGATTCATGATCAATAAATTCAATTTCAATAAAAATAAATTAAATATAAATATAGGGAAAGGATTAAATTAAACAATAAAAATATTTCTTTATTGAAAGATTTCTTATCAATCAATTTAACACTATTTGACAATAGGATGACTAGTAATCCGTGTTGTTTTCACTAAAGTCCATTTCCATGTGGATATAAATATATCATCCCTTTCTCTGTTACAATGTTACAATACAACGATTCTAAATAGAAATAGTTTTAATTTAATAAAATCATTAAGAATATGTATCTGTATCCTGTATACCTTTTATTTCTCTGGGATTGTAGTTCAATCGGTCAGAGCACCGCCCTGTCAAGGCGGAAGCTGCGGGTTCGAGCCCCGTCAGTCCCGACCTAGTATCTAATGACCCCCATCAATTCATCTCTTTATTTTCTGTCAAGGGGCGGGGAGTGGGATCTAATTCCCAGAGGGGGGTCCTTATTTATTTTTTTCCGTTTCGAATTTCTTATTGAGAAAATACAATATGACAATTTCAATTATTGAAATTAGTACCAAGGAGGATAGAGATATGTGGATTGCTACAATTGTTGGTAGCATCCTATTTAGGATTCTGAGAGATACCTGTCTGGTTTTTTTCGATTGCTCCCAATCCGTGGAAGGAAATCGAATACCCATATATATATTTTCACCAGAGCACATACACAAATTTTGATTCGTTTATTATACGATAGAAAATGAACTTAATTTTCACATAGTTACCTCGATAAAATACTTTTCCGATTAAAGCTACCCCCTTTCTAGCTCCGATTTTGTATAACCTAAATTACTAATTGGAAACAATCTATCTATTTATATAATTAAAACTGCACACTTTATTTTTGATATATGTGTTCCAGTACCAATCCAAAGAAAGAAAGCGGCATTTTTTTTAATAAAAGAAAGATCAAATAAAGAACCATCCCTCTTTTTAATAAGGGAATTAATAATCTTTTTTTATTCCCATTGAATTGAAGGGGAAGGTCCTATCAAAGAAAGAACAAACTAAAAAAAAATAAAAAAGTAGTTAATTTGTCGAAATATTCGATCTTTTCTTCTTCTTTTTCCATTTCACTTCTACTATTTGGGTTTGTGACCAATGGAAGTGGAAGATGGGTTAGATGGATGATACCTCATTATATGATTATATAAGGAAGACGGTAGGTTATAGAGAATAACGAATGGATAAAGAATCAAAAATTGAATGGGATTCTTGATTGGATCAGGAATCCAATTTTTTTTTATTCTGTATGGATAAAAGATCTTCCTATGTTATACTATTCCATTCTCGACGATGAATAGATTTGATAGCTCAGATATTGTTATTCATGATATTGATTCGATTCAATATCATCGGGATGTAATGTATTCCTCCCATTAAATTTACAGGAGAAAGGTTTAGAATCTCTATGGGATTAGATCCCGAGTTATTATATTATGAAGTAAAAAAACGATGAAATTATGGAAGTAAATATTCTCGCATTTATTGCTACTGCACTGTTCATTCTAGTTCCTACTGCTTTTTTACTTATCATTTACGTAAAAACGGTCAGTCAAAATGATTAATTTGAATCAAGCTTGACTTCTTAGTTCTTATCAATAATGGAAGAAATGAAAGGGATTCAAACTCCACGTCTTAAATGAAATGAGCGGATTCAAATCAGCAGTATACGAGATCTGATAGTATGGTAGAAAGAAATATAGGAATCTTTCTACCACACTATCGATTATTATATAAAATGAGAAGGTTGGACTGTATAAAGATATAGGTTTAATATAATATGGATCACTCCATAATATGTATATTGATATATGTACATATAACTCATCATATATGTGTAATATATATTAGCACCCCAATTCGAGTTCTTTGCTACATCCATGCTACATCCATTTGATTTGTACCGATTTCGATCAATACAATACAATACGATATAATCGAATGCCCACTTTGACTCTTATGTCTTACGGTTCTAATTACTCGTTTTATTTTATTATATATTTATAGTTAATTTATTTCCAATATGGATCCCGGGATCCGCCGAAACAATCAAATCAACGGAAGAAGGTATGGTATGGGCGTAGAATAGATTATATAATATAAAAGAAATCTAGTCATCTTTTTTTTAGCATTCCAACAAGGAGTCATTTATTTAGCCATTGACAGGTGATTCAAGGAATTCCGTGGGAAATTCAATTCTTCATATTTGTAAAAAGAGTAGTAGATACCACCTATTTATAACGCGTGAACCATGATATTAAGCGAGTCGATAAAACAGAAATAACATTTCTAGGAGTCTAAAAGGTAAATGCACAATATGTGAATCGCCCCCCGCAATATTATGCGTAGTACTTCGTTGGACAAACGCTATATCGGTGTTTCCCTCGGTATAAAGTACGTATCTACATAATAACAGATAGACTTCCTCTTCGAACAGTAAAGCGGGAAACAAATAAAAAGGGGGTTGGTTGCTCCTCATTGCCATATATCATTCTGTTAAAGTTCATCTAAATAGAATATTTTTATTTTAGGACGAATTCGGTTGGAAAAAATTTTGATTTCATATCATGTGTATTCCTTTTACTTTCAAAATACAAACATCGGAATAATTGAAATATTTGTTTGATTGAAAGGTTATTCTTCATCTATTACATTACTTTACTGGATTCCAGTAGAATTTTTCTATGAAGATATTTTTCTTGAAAAACGCTTTGCAGAACGATCTATGAAACCATTAATACAGTTTGATTACTCAACTCAATTAAATTAGTAACGATCCTAGAGTCCACTTCTTCCCCATACTACGAGTGAAAGGGAAAATGTAAAGACTACCATTAAAGCAGCCCAAGCAAGACTTACTATATCCATGTGAATTCTGTCTCCTATCTCTATGAATATGAAGAAACTCTTCCATTATTGATCACTAATAATAATGTAATCAATGGCACAGAGTCAAAAAGGGATTTTGAACGAAGGCTATTGATGAACCAACCCAATAACTCCACCCATAACAAGTTCGGATATGATTTGTGGGAGAATTTGGAAGCATTAAGTACAAGCAAGATAGACAGTTACTTTCTTGTAATTATCAAGGGAGGCCGATTAATGGAACATGCAGGAATAGTAAGACCTATTGTTTCTTTTGTTACCCTTCATAATAAAACAGCATAACAATATACAATCAAGATAAATCACTATCTATCACATATCTCTATTTACCGTTTGATCTAATCCTTACGGCCTCCCGAGTGTTGTTGTGAAATACTTGGGAGACCCTCTATTATATTATATATTAATAATCTATTTTGCTTAGGTGTTACCGAAAATAAAGAAGTTTTATTTTTCAACCCCAACCCTTAGTCTTTTTTTTCTATATTCTATAAAAGAAAGCAATTATTCATCCAATATTGCTTGAATGTATGTCTGAGCACTCATAAATTCTCGCGAGTCTGTATACAAAGCATCTTCCACCCTTTCCACAACTACCAATTCCCCGCTCAACCGTTTAATTCAAGAATCAGTCATTAGACATTAGTACTGGAAGTTTTGATAGTCTAGCCCTTCCTATACTAAATACTAAAATTCTCCCTGGAATTGGAATCCCAAGCGCAAGGATTGACAGTCTTTTAGCCTCCAGCTTCTTAAAATCAAAATAAAGCAAGTTTCGGAAGTTCGAGTCCTTTTCCTCTGCTTATGCTAGGCAAGGATTCGGCGACTTCTATTATATCAGCAAGCAAGGGGATTTCGAGTTTTTTCTTGATCAGACGACACCCAGATTTGAACTGGGGAAAAAGGATTTGCAGTCCCCCGCCTTACCACTCGGCCATGCCGCCAAAACGATAAAAATAGATGGAAATATTCCTGGTGGGTTATTACTTAATAAATACTTAATCCCCCTTTTTTTTATTTATTGATTTGCATCTGGAATACCATTTTACTTATTCCTTTCCTAATAAACTGAAACTAAAAAAATCCTTCCTTTTTTGTTTTGATTGGAGCCGGACCCTTCTATTAATTGTATAGTATCTCAAATATCAAAATACACAACGCCGAAAAATTTCCCTCCTTTTTTGAAAGAAAATATTTGGATTTTGAGTCACACAATCAAAAATTCAGCGCAAATGAAATTGGACCCATTAACTATTGACTGTTAAGTTCTTGGATCTCGTATTGTGTTTCCTTAATGGCATAAGAAAATGCAATTGATACACAACTAATCAGTATCAATAATTTTCAATAATAAATCCTTTTCAATTTCAAGTATAACTATAACAACATTTATGTGTAATTTTGTGTATATGTAAACCCCAGAACAGAAATTGTTACACAGATATACCCAATCCGGGATCTTATTTATATATGATATGCCATAGGAACTTAATTAAAGTAATTAGCGTGCTTCAATATTTCATTGAAGATATTGAATATCAAACCCTTTTGCGTTGCGCACTTCAATCGTATTCCACGAATTCAACCAGCA